AACGGTGATCTCATTATTGCCTATTCGAGCAAAACCGCCCATCAGAGCCATCGTTAACCATTGGTCGGTAAGTCGTATTCTCAATATACCTATATCCACCGCAGTGGCAATCGGAGCGTGGTTGGGTAATACGCCGATTTGTCCACTATTAGTAGATAAAATGATTTCTTTTACTTCGGAATCCCAAACAATTCGATTGGGAGTCAGTACACAAAGATTTAAGGTCATTTCTTCAATTTGTTCTCCATTTCTAAGTTCATAGCTTTCGCGGTAGCTTCATCGATGGTACCTACTAAATAAAAGGCCTGCTCGGGAAGCCCGTCGAATTCCCCGGAAAGGATCAATTGAAACCCTCTAATTGTTTCTGCTAGACCAACATATTTTCCTGGCGAACCTGTAAATACTTCGGCAACGAAAAATGGTTGTGATAAGAAACGCTCAATTTTTCGTGCTCTTGCTACGGTTAAACGATCTTCTTCGGATAATTCATCTAACCCAAGGATAGCTATAATGTCCTGAAGTTCTTTGTAACGTTGTAAAGTTTGCTTCACTCTTTGCGCAATTTTATAATGTTCCTCGCCAACGATTCGAGGTTGGAGCATAGTTGATGTTGAATCTAAAGGATCTACTGCTGGATAGATACCTTTGGCGGCTAACGCTCTGGATAGTACAGTAGTTGCATCTAAATGCGCAAATGTCGTGGCAGGAGCGGGGTCCGTTAAATCGTCTGCAGGTACATAAACTGCTTGGATCGAAGTTATGGACCCTTGCTTGGTAGAAGTAATTCTTTCTTGTAAAGAGCCCATTTCGGTACTAAGAGTAGGTTGATAACCCACAGCTGAAGGCATTCTGCCCAATAAGGCAGATACTTCAGATCCTGCTTGGACAAAACGGAAGATATTGTCAATAAATAGAAGTACGTCTTGTTTATTAACATCTCGGAAATATTCCGCCATAGTTAGGGCAGTCAAACCAACTCTCATACGAGCTCCGGGCGGTTCATTCATTTGCCCGTAAACTAGAGCCACTTTGGATTCTGGAATATTTTGTTCATTAATAACTCCGGATTCTTTCATTTCCATGTAAAGATCATTTCCTTCACGAGTACGTTCACCTACGCCGCCAAATACAGATACACCTCCATGAGCTTTTGCAATATTGTTGATTAATTCCATAATGAGTACGGTTTTACCCACTCCAGCCCCCCCAAACAGTCCTATTTTCCCTCCACGGCGATAGGGAGCTAAAAGGTCTACCACTTTTATTCCTGTTTCAAAAATAGATAATTTTGTGTCTAACTGTATAAAGGCGGGTGCGGATCTATGAATAGGAGATGTTGTTCGAGTATCTACAGGACCTAAATTATCAACGGGCTCCCCAAGTACATTAAAAATTCGTCCGAGAGTTGCTCCGCCCACCGGAACGCTTAAAGGAGCCCCTGTATCAACCACTTCCATTCCGCGCGTTAGGCCGTCTGTAGCACTCATAGCTATAGCCCTAACGCGATTATTTCCTAATAATTGTTGTACCTCACAGGTTACATTAATGGGTTGACCAGCAGTATCTCGGCCCTTAACGACCAGAGCGTTGTAAATATTAGGCATCTTGCCTGGTGGAAAAGTTACATCTAGCACCGGACCAATGATTTGAGCGACACGTCCCAGGTTCTTTTTTTCAAATGTGGAAACTCCAGGGCTAGACGTAGTAGGATTGATTCTCATAATTATTATTATAAAGTAATAAAGTCAAATAATATTATTAATATTATATTTTATATTTATTCTTTTTTGCGAAAATGAAAAAAAAAGAACTGTCCGATAACAAGTTGATCGGTTAATTCACTACGAAATGGGAGTTAACACTCGATTTTGTTGGGATCATACAACCGAATCCAATTCAACTGTTTACTTAGTCCTTCCTTTTTCTCTTTCTTTGATTCAATTTCAATGAGTGAGTTCAACCAATCTATTTTCAAAATATCAAGTCAATGAACAAAAATTTGTATTGTATAAAGTCTTTTCTTTTTCTATCATTATAGACAATCCCATATATATTATCGACGGAATTCGAACCTGAACCCTAAATTCGATTTAATTTATGGTTCATTATTTCATTTCTATCGCATTGGCTCTCGCATCGGCCCCTTTTTTTTATTGAGCATATTTATTTCCGTCTAGCCTATTCTTTTTTTCTTTCTTATTTATACCCTTTCGTCTATGAATTCCACATATTTTCACATCTAAGATTTACATATCCAACATATATTGCTGTCAAATCAAAAGTACATTTTTTATTTATTATTTGGTAAATTCAAAAAAGGTTAAGGCATTAGAAACTTGAAAAATAAAAGTTGGGTTGCGCCACATATAGGAAAGAGTATAGAATAATGATGTATTTGGCGAATCAAATACTATGGTTTAATAACGAACCTTTTTAATTTGTTGATAATTTTATGAAAGATTCCTGTAAAAGTTTTAATTAACGCATAATTCATGTCGAG